AACCGATAGTCAAAATCATTCCATTCAGGGTCTTTTATTCTATCAAAGCGCCGGCTTTCTAAATTCTCATAGGGCCCCCCTGGAATTCCTTCCAAGGCTTGTTGGATTATTTTTATGGATTCTGTCATTTCACTGATTCGTACTAAATAACGAGCTAATGAATCCCCTTCTTTTTGCCATTGAATTTCCCAATCAAATTCGTCATAACACTCATAACGGTCAACTTTACGAAGATCCCATTGTATTCCGGAAGCTCGTAGCATTGGCCCCGATAAACCCCAATTTAGTGCTTCTTCTCCGCCAATAATACCTACGCCTTCAACTCGTTCTAAAAAAATAGGATTTCGCGTAATAAGCTTTTGATATTCAGCAACCCCAGTTAAAAAATAATCGCAAAAATCCAAACATTTATCTATCCAGCCATAAGGTAGATCGGCAGCGACCCCTCCGATACGAAAATAATTATGCATCATGCGCATACCGGTAGCAGCTTCGAATAGGTCATATATCAATTCTCGTTCTCGAAAAATATAGAAAAAGGGGGTCTGTGCCCCAATATCTGCCATAAAAGGGCCAAGCCATAACAAATGAGAAGCGATACGACTCAACTCCAGCATAATAGTTCTAATATAGCTAGCCCTTTTAGGTACTTGAATATTGCCTAGCTGTTCAGGTCCATTTACGGTTATTGCTTCTGTAAACATGGTAGCTAAATAATCCCAACGTGTTACATAAGGCAAATATTGTATAATTGTTCGATTTTCCGCAATTTTCTCCATTCCTCTATGTAAATAACCCAATATAGGTTCACAGTCAATAACATCTTCACCATCGAGAGTAACGATCAGTCGAAGAACACCATGCATTGATGGGTGGTGAGGCCCCATATTCACTATCATGAGGTCATTTCTTGTAATTGGTGTAATCATAAGTTTTTCCCGAGTCAGTCTTCCATGCATTTCTGAAAGTAAAAAGAAGTTCATTAAAATTTAAACGACTAAGCTCATCAAATTGTATCATGCTTCAAATTAACGAGTTTTTATTTCTCGAATATCCAACTCATTAATTAATTCTTTATAGCGTCCTCTACTTCTTTTTGACAAATAGGCTAGTAGTCGTTGACGTTTTCCCAAAATTTTTCGCAAACCTCTCTGAGATGAAAAGTCTTTTTTGTGCAATTCCAAATGTGAAGTAAGCCTCCTTATCTTAGTGGTGAAACTGAATACTTGAAATTCCACTGTCCCTCTATTTTCTTCATTTTCTTTTTGAGAAATAATCGAAATGACTGAATTTTTTACCATAAAAAAATTCCCCTTTTTCCTTATACAGATATGGATTTTACTGATCAGTAATAATAATGCTATTAATTTCTATGCGATATATACAATAATTTTATCCAAATAACTCCTAATTTTCTGAATTCAAACCAATCACTAATCAATCGAATTTGAAATTCTATTTAGATAGGAATAAAAAAAGAATTGGTACGTTTTCGCATCGAAAAATTTCGACCTAAAATACAGAAGCGTCTATTGATTTATTTCAAGATCTATCTATTGATTTATTTCAAGATCTAATGGAGATATTATTCATAGTCACTTCATATTGGATACTAGAATGAGATGTGAGACAAGAAAAATACAGGATCTGAGCTGTATATTTATTTACTTTTATATACCCTATAATTATATATAATTATATAGGGTATATAGAAATATGATATAGGATATATAGAAAAAAGTGTATTATTTACAAAATTTCAATCGCGGATACAGATATATTCTTAACATACTGAAACGACTGCCATTATTGGTATCAAACCAATAACGATCCATACAAGCTAAATCTTCTAATCGATAATTAGGCCAAAGAAAGAGCTTTAATTTCATTAATTTATTTTTTTCTCTATCAAGATGGTTATTGTCGTGTGAAACTTGGCTGATGTTTGTTACGTTCTTTTCATTCCAAAATACTGGATTTCTATCTATATAATTTTTATTCTTTGAACTGAAACAAATTAGAATTCTCACTTTTCTACGACGTTTAAACGATAAAATATTTTCCGGAACAAGTAAATCAAAATGCTTTTTGTCTCTATTTTCGGTTATTCTTTGATGTGGTAAAATAGTTTCATCAAAATTTTTCTTAGAAACATATCTTTGTTCTTGATATTTTTGATTAATTTGGTGCTTACTCTTATGAAACAACGAAATACCTATGGTTTGATACATAATAAATTGTCCATCTTTTTTGCCAGACAACCGGAGTGGTTCTACAATCAATACACCTTTCTTTATCAATTCTGAGATAGTTAAATTCTTTTGAATCAACATTATATCCAAACTCATTTCTCTCTTTTGAATGGAGGATATAGTAATTTTTCTTGGATCTATCAGTCTAAGCAGGAGACAATAGACCTTGGTATTATTGATCATTCTTTGATTCAAAGTTGCACCCCATCTCAATTGAAAAAGCAAATAACGTTTCAGGAAGAAATCTAGTTCTGCTTCTGTATTGCTTTTGTATTGTTTTTTATTTTTCCCCTTTTCCGAGCTTGCATAAATTTCTTCAATATCTTTTTGTTGTGAGAGAACGGATTCGCGATCTCCTTGGCTTATGGGTTCTTTTTCTTCTTCAGTTCGATGCTTTTTATTCGATGCTATCAACAAATTTATCTTTTTCTTTTCATTAATTTTTTTCTTTTTACTACTTAAATTTAAAAGAAGTAATTTGCTTGGTATAAACCAAGGTTTCATTTTATATGCCTTATAAAGAAATACAAATTCTGGGAAGAGCCAAAATTCCAGATTTGATATAGGGCGCTTTAGCATTTTTTCATTCATTCCCATCCAATCAAGAAATCCTTTGTGGGAGTTTAGTGAATTGGTTTCTGGAATCATAAGATAAAAAAGATCTTTTTTAGAAATTATTTGAGAGTTGTTAGTACGAATTTGAGCATTTTGATTCCTATTAGTATCAATTATGATCCAGGCCTCAATATCGACTTTTTGTCTAAGATAAAAATGAAAAATTTTCCAATCAAAATATTTTCTATCAGCCGGTTTTTTCATATATGGAATATCAACCTGCCCTAGATCGTTTGGACTAGGGATGTTTCTCCATATATCAAAAAGGGCTTTTTTAGCCCTGTTATAAGTATAAGAAATTTCTTGGCTCTTATTTCCGTCAAAGGGAGGTCTATAAAAAAAGCATTCCGTTTTATTTTCATAATTAATAAATTTATATGATAAAAGATTATATCTATAGGATTTTCGAAAATTATCTTTTTCATTAGATAATAAATCTACTTCAGATTTTTTTTTGGAACCAGCTAATAGGTCTTTTTCATATGAATGCCGCTTGTTTAAATTTTCCTTTTGAGCTATACAACGCAGGCGAACTCTATTTCGCCGCTTTTCTGGTATTAATATAGACCATCTGGTCTGAGATAAATGGTATTGAAAATGCCCTTTTAACCAAATTTTCCATTGATTCGTTTCATAGCCAGGAAGTTTCTTATTTGCTAATTTCGAATTAACCATTCCTTGTCTTTCAAAAGAATCCTTTATTTTAGGCTTAAGAAAGGGGGGTATTTTTTGATATTGAACAACAGATTTTACCGAGTTACTAATTTTTATTTGTGATAATTTGTAAAATACATAGGCTTGTGACATGTAGAATAAGTCATAAAAAATACGTGAATTTTCTTTAATATTACTAATCTTATCAAGTGGCTTTTTTATAGTCGAAATAAAAGAAATTGGAGTTTTTTTTTTTGTATTAATTTTTGCTTGTTTTCTTTCATTATTGTAAATCGATTTATCAAAATTTTTTTTCGTGAATTTAAGAAAAAGTTCTGTATTTATTCTGGGAATATTAATGATAGATAAAAATAGATTTGTATAGGTTTTTTCAATGAAAATTTTTAAAATGGAGGGTAATTTACAGATTAATCGAGGATTTTTTCTTTTTAATATTTGCGATTTTTCAAATCTTTTAGCATTATAACTTGTTTTCTTAGGACTAAGATTTTTTATTCTTGGAGTTACTTTTTTTTTCTCTTTTGAGATTCTTTCGATTTGATTTTGGATTGTACTTGTTCTATCAGTCAGATCCTTCGTTTTTTTTTCTGTCAATGGAGAATTTGTCCAACTCGAAGATGCAATTTGACTAAACGATTCGTGAATTATCTGATTGCTTATCATGGAATCTTTTTCATCTTTAAGTTCGCCCGATTTAGAGACTTCAACTTCTCTTAATCTAAACAATAGAATTGGATTTACTTTTGAAAGTTCTTTTGTTATATTTTTTATAAAAAAAATACCTTCGATAACCCATTTTTGGATTTCTTTTGAAATGTTTCGAAGTAATTTTGTTTTTTCTTTGAAAACTGTTAGAACTCGAAAATATTTCTTTTTACATTTTGCAATTAGTTTTTTTACTTCCTTTAAAAGAGGTTTAAAAAAAGAAGGACGTTTTCGGGGCGCACCAAAAGGAAGTTCCGCTTCCATTCCCCAAATTGTTAAAAAACAAAAATCATCTTTTTCTTTTTTCTTTTTCATTAGATCTTTCTGAGAGGATCGTAGTTTTGATTTGCGCCAAGGTTTCAGACAGAAAGGAAACATTATTTTTATCTGAATGCCGTCTGTCAACCAATTTTTTGGAAACTCTGTTTCGGATAATGGAACACCATTATAGGTACATTTAAGATGTATCTCTCTATTCCATTCCTGGAAATCCTCAGCCCATTCAGGAAGTTGGAATAGGAGTATACGGCCAATATTTTTTGAAATTATTAATAAAGGTAATAGAATACTTTTTCTAAAAATAGATTGAGTTATTAACATACAACCTCTTATTACTTGCGCAAGTGGAATACTATCCCAGGACTCTGCTATCTCTATTCGCACTTTTTCCTTTCTTTTGTTCTTTTCTTTTTTTTCTTCTCTTTTTGTTTGTTCTTTTGTATACTCTACTGTTTTGAATGCTTCTCCTTTACA